TGTTAAGGAGTGACGGAGCTCTCCTAAGCAAGAGAAAGGAAAGGTAAACTTGTTTTGAACAAAATTCCATAGAAGGTGCAGATGAATAAGCGGTATTGGAGGAGGGAACAGCCATAGTTGATGCATCGAATGCTAGTGCAATAAGACTTGATGAAGGCGGGATAACGGCACTTGCCTTCAAGCTTGAAACTTCTTGCCCCTCCATCCTGCCTTTAATAGTATAAATCTTCGACATCTTCAGCGGAATCTTCATCTTTCTTCTCCAGTTGATGATGCATATTCATATTGAACTTCAACCAATGTCACTTGCTCAACAACTGCCTTCTTCCACAGTAGCTTCCTCTCCATCCTGAGGCGAGTCCACAAATCCAATTTTGTCCATTTCTTCTGCCCGTGCCGTGGTTGACTTCTTGGATTCCTTTTTTTTTTATGGTCACTTATGTTATTGAAAATTATTATAGATTCATTTAGTGTTATTACTTGACTCACTACGGAACTTCCTTTGGGCGAGCCTACTTACTTAACTTTTTTGACTGCGGACATTGCCCCTTCCGTTGGCTACTCTCGTATGAACACCGTTTCTCTCCTATATTATCTAGCCCGCCTGCCTTCTCTTTAATTAAGTGATCCCATTTGCTTTCCAGCGGCTTGGCGCTAGAATACTCTATTAAGAAAGATCAGACAAAGAGAAACTTCTTCTGTTAAACAAAGCCCTAACCTCATCCCTTTCCCCGAGCGCCTTCCTACCTCATCAACATTAGTTAATTCTCCTTCCCCGGGCGAAGGTTATGCTTAGTGTCCATTAGACTATGGAGAACTACTGGTACCAGACTAGAAAAGACAAAGAACATCTTACATTATAAGGGCCTGTAGCTCGATACAATTTGAGGCCAGTTCCTTACTTGCCTACGAAGAAAGGGGCAGACGAATTCGGCTATTTACTATCGCTAGAATAGAATCAGACTATACTACTATACTACTGAGGGTTACCCACGCCCACGACTAAGGGGGATAGCAAGAGCACTTGCCTAGCCTAGCCTTCTGGAAAGGAGATAGATTCAAGTGAGGGCTCGTATTCTGAACTTCACTTTCTTTATAAACTCAATTAGATAATCCCTTGTGCATGGGCCACCCCTTAACCTATCACAAGAGCAAGAGCAAGGACGAAAGCAAGGTTAATCAGAATGCATCTCCAGTAAAAGGAAATGTTGAAGGAAGCCTGCTGACCGATGTAGCCACTAAAGGGAGAGAAGGATTGGACTCGTCACTGTCAAGCATCCTCTCATGTAGCAAGCGATCCATTCCCAGAAGCTGGCGTCACCCAAGGGTATGACGACAATAGAGCGGAACCGTCTGTGGTTGACTCCTACGGGGTCCAAGTTCGAGAGATTCTTACAGCTTACCCAAGCAGGAAAAGCCCAACTGGAAACAGCTCTGAACGTCAGAAACAGTCTATAAATGTCATATCCGACATCGCCAAGCAACTGCGCTTTTGCTGAATGGGAGAAGCACTACGACCTATCAATAAGCGACTCCAGTAGGCTATATATATTAGTAGCCAACCGCCGAGGGGCCAGTACTGCTTGTTATAGCCAGCAGGGACCACTGGTAGGCGATTTCTTTTGGCAGGACGTGGGCGCACGCCTTGTTGCCGCTAGGCGCTTTCCGCGGCTAGTGCTGCCAGGCTTATTATTTGGCCCATCTCAGACAGGAAGTGCTTTTCAATCTCCGACTTCGGGTCATCCAGTAGTAAGCCCATTCAGTGAGAAACCTTTTTCAACTACAGACTTAGAGGCAAGGGGCAATAAAGCTGACTAGCCTACCACGAGATCGAGTTCCCCGACTCCCTACGCTACGGTCACACCACCATAAGGCCGACCGCACTCCACCCTTTCGGTGTCTACGGGTCTGGCTCATCTCCTACTGGTGCCTTTGCATAGCAATACTATCTTTAGGCCCACTCTATTACTCGAGACTCCTCTCAACATTTTCGGCAACCACATCTCGACTCATATACCATCTAATGTTCTCTGCCATGTTCGAAAGCATATGAACCTTGCCTGGTCGCGAAAGCAATTCTAATTTCTTCTTATTAGTGATCCGTGGAAAAGAAAGTATGAATGAAAGCGTTTTTCGAATCAACTTCACTTCTCTTATTACACCAAAAGAACTTTTTCAAAAAGAAAGCAAGGCTAGTGAACAGCAAAAAATAGAACTAAAAAAACTACTTATTATATTGTGTTACGCCCACTTTTTTGCTGCGCTATTCCTAAATTCTTATTATTCGCTTATAAAGAGTGAGTGAGCGAAGAAAGACAAATCAAAACGATCGTTTATTTGAAATGGTTGTCGCGAGGTAACCCCGAGGTGCCCTCCCCTATCAATCGGTCGAAAATGAGTGGATTTCGTCCTGTGCCCAGCGGGAGGGTGCCCATTGCCGTGAAAGCTGATAACACCTACGCCCTATTTGTTCATGTATCTCATTCCGGCAAGAACCCTACCTTACGACTTCAAGTTCGATTCCCAATGTCTTGTTAGAAAGGTTTTTTTTTTTCGTCTTGGATCGAGGAAATTTTTTTTCATAGCCGCTCCAGTTACTTTTTATTCCAGCTAGTGCCAGGCGAGTCATAATATACTCCTTTTTCCCAGCCAGCGAGTTATCCTCCAGACAGTTTCCTTACAATAGTCTAGAATGAGTTTCAAATTCCATTCCCACTAGTGCAAATGGAGCAGGAAAAGCAAGAGTTGTCAAGCAGAGCAGGATAAAGTGGCTAGGTAAAGCAATTTCACCATAAAGTTTGAAAGCTTGAGTCGCTTATTGATAGGTCGTTAGAAAGACCTTGATTTTGAGCAAGTTCTTATATTTGAAGGTCATCTAGAGGGCCAGTGGAAGTACAATCATACAAGATTTTCACCTCTTCCATTCCAATAGATCCTATAACAGATGTTGGACGAGGCCCGGCCCTGTGTTCATTGTATAGGTTAAGTCAAGGCTAATGGGGCAGCTGTGGAACCCAAGAGTGGGGGCAACAGCGGAACCAATTCCAAGAATGGTACATCAGCCCATTCCACGACCGTGACATCAACCATTCAACGAGTAACCATTTCAAGGAGGAACTCAATCCTTAGCTGCGAATAGGTTGGGGATCGGGTATTTCTTTTTTAGAATAGAACACTATAGTAGCCTTTGGGGCGTATAGCTGGGGAAGTCAGATTCCCGGCTTTCGGCTCTCTGCAACGATGCTTTCTTTAGCAGCTCGTCCCATGAAAGTCAGTCAGTTGAACTAAGAAAGAGGGCTTTCAAAAGCTCCTAGCCTACCAACAACCAATTCATCAACACCCCGCTTCCCAGATGTTAAGGAAGTCGTTTGCCAAGCTTTCCCATCTACTAAGGATTAAAAAGGCTAGCTGGGGCGTAAAGCCCCTATTTTAAAAGTATATTCTCGTGTGAGGGCTCAATAGGTACTTAGTGTAAGCCCCTAACTGCTGATTCGCTTTAAGCAGATATAGTCCTGCGGCTCATGTTGAGGAACATGTTGGGGCTCCTGGCTTACATCTCGTTGTCGAGGCAATTGGATTGGTTCGCTCCTGAGAGTCGTCATCCTAAGGGGGTAGATAAGCCCCCGAATAACTACTACTAATATACCTTTTAAGGTAGGCTTCCAAGGGTTCCTGCAACATGAGTCATCGAATCTCTTTTGCTTTTAGAGTTGAACATTTCGGGAACGTGGAATGTAATAAAAATTTAAAATAACTCCAGTTAGGAACCATCAAAAAAGGAATCACGCTCTGTAGGATTTGAACCTACGACATCGGGTTTTGGAGACCCACGTTCTACCGAACTGAACTAAGAGCGCTTTCTTAATAAGGTTTCTTTTTTTTTAAGAAAGGGCAGAAATATTTTCTACGGAATTGTTATCCATTTAGGGATTCCGCGTACAAATACAAGTGGTCCTTAATCCTTAACTACAACTATCTATGTATCTGATCATATATGTATTAGCCTTATGTATTACAATACAATAAAGAAGGAGGATTTTCAATGCGAGATCTAAAAACATATTTATCTGTGGCACCGGTACTAAGTACTATATGGTTCGTATCTTTAGCAGGTCTATTGATAGAGATCAATCGTTTATTCCCAGATGCGCTGACATTTCCTTTTTTTTCATTCTAGTTATTGACGTGGGAGGATTTGAATAAGATTAGAGATACAATTCTATATCCGAAACTACATCTCACCCCCTTTTTTCTCTTTTTTGGCCTTAGAGAATAGGATTATGAAAGTGAAGCATAATCTTTTCCATTTCTTCACCGGGCTTGGACCATGTCTCCCGAACAATCTCAGTACATATGGCGCAAGACGATTCCACATATCGAGGTCGGAATGGGGTCGGGTGTTTTCACGTCGAACCCTAGTGCCCGGTTTGTCTTGATTTCCGATTGATGAACAAGAAGGAAAAAGGAACTCTAACATTTAAATCGGCAAGCCAAGTGACTTCACTGCAAGCGGCGGCCATAGCCCTATATTCAGACTCAGCGGAGGAACGAGAAACGACAGCCTGCTTTTTTTTAGTTTTCCAAGAGATCACGGAGGTGCCCAGAAGCATACAATAGCCCGATACTGATCTGCGGGTAATTGGACAGCTCGCCCAATCGGCATCACAGAACGCAGTCAACTGAAGTGATGAATTGGCTGAGAAGAAAAGGCCCTGAGCAGGTGCTGCTTTGATGTAGCGCAAAAGACGATGAGCCGCCTTAAGGTGATCATCAGAAGGTTGAGCCATGAATTGGCTAAGAACGTGGACAGAGAATGCTAAGTCTGGTCGTGTTATTGTCAAATAAATGAGGCGTCCAACAAGCCTTCGATAAATGGCAGGATCAGGTAGTGGATTAGCAGTCGACATACTAAGTCCATGTTTCATTTCCATGGGTGCTTGGTTACTGGCTTGTCCTTTGTTCTTTGCGTTCTCCTGATTCAAAAATCCCTTTTGCAGAGTTTGATCAAATTGGGGGTTGTTCTGCTTTTTACTCTTGGACCTCATTTGCATCAAACAAGTCCTGAAAGAGATCAGAACAGGCAAACCAGTATAAGCAAACAGTGTAACACAAACAACTAAGAAATGCAAAACTAAAGTAAGCAATCCAATCCTCACAAAATCTACTCTAGTGTATCAAGTTAATCCCTGTTACTCCCCGGCAACGGCGCTATTTTTGACAGTTGTAGTTCGAAGTGTTTTGACCTCTACTTAGTCAAAAAATTTATAAACCGGTAAGTACCGGGTCGTCCAAGGAGTAAACTAAAACTTGAGTACACTATTAAATCCTTATCTAGACTGTCTATTTTTCAGATTACGATTGGTTTGGGTGTATTAAATGAACTAAGAAAACAGCGTAAATAAAATAAGCTTAATAAATGATGAGAAGGCGTTTCCATGGCTTCTATTTCCCCCTCCTAAGCACATAACTCCAGACGCTCGCAACCCTGAAAGTACGAGTGTCTTTACGGGTCGACTAAGGCTAATACGCCTATCTAGACTGATTTCACCCTCGGCTACCTTCGCGAATAGAGGGAGACATATCTCGCACGTAGACCTCAACCCCTCGGTATTGTTGGCTCGCGACCGGCTTGGAGCTCGCGACTGCCAACCCTCGTTGCACATCCGCTCACTCCTACCGGTGAGAAAAAGTCCTGTCGCGAAGTACAATGGGTCACCCTCGTGAACACTGTTGTACTAAGGTATAACACTAAGTTTTCTAGGATCATCGGTGTCACCCCTCGAGTTTATAGTTGATGGTCCCTTACCTATGCTCATAGATATCCCCTCGGTCGCCTATGAACATAGTACAATAATAACAGCAAGTGGAATATAACCCAGAGAAGAAACTCATATTAACAAGGTGTATTAAGCTTCAGATCGAGTTATGTACAAAAGAGGGTTCCATAGGACCCCAGAAAACTAAGAAGACTACTCACGGCTCATTTCCATGGAATCCATACAGAGAATACCAATAAAACAGTAAAGAAGTACAAGAGGGAAGGATGTACTTGACGATCGTCCCTTCCGGCAGCTACCGAGACCAGAAACTAGGTTCCGATGAAAACACTCTCCTTGTACGGAAACCCTTCTGCAGAAACTTTGTCGCGCAACAGCTCTCTTTCCGCGAAAACTTGACTTTTTATTAATAGGAGCAGACTGGGGGCCCACTTAGACTCAAAGTTGTTTTCTCGGGCGAGACCAATTTGCCTCGACTGGCCGGATTTTCGCGGTGATTATAGAACTCTCTGTTCTGGTCGAAATGGCATCGTTATATGCTCGGGCTTCGGCTTCATAACTGCACTGGTTCGGGCCCTATATTAGCTGCCAGCCTCTATCATCTCCCAAATAAAGGTGCTTTTGAAAGCCCAGCTTTACGAAAGAAGGCCTCTATCCCACAGCAGCCCTCCGCATTTATCTGAACCGGATGCCCCAAAGGGTCTGTGTCTCGTGCGTTTGAAAGCCCCTCTCCCCAGTAAAGAATAAAAAAAGAAAAGATCAGAATCATCAACCGCTAACCAGGAAAAGAAAGAGGTTGAAGTTCTCTTATTCACTAATATAGGTCGGGGTTAAGGGAATAGGAAGAATTGGACATCTAATTCAATAAAAGACTCGTAAGGCTGGTGACGTTGGTCCTCGCATATCTTGCCCTGGCAAAGAGATTGAAGTTTACTTTTGACGACTTCTTGAAATAAAAGCAGAAAACTGAGCCGAATAACACCTATTTCAAAGGGCCCTATGTCAGTCTTCCTAAGTGCGCAAGTTGATATCCCTAACAGGCTTACTAGTTGTATTTGATCTTTCGCACTCATGTGCTAGCAAATTAGCTAGCCTGCGCTTCGTCGAAACGATTCCCGCTGCGTCAGCTCTTGACCGGCTTCTTGGTGAAATCAAGAAACTGAGGCAGATAAAGGAGAGGAAGCAGAGTAAGAGCCCCTATAGTGAGTTTCTCTAATATTATGTTGGATGAGCCGAGTCGGGGAACCCATAATGCGAGAAAAAGGGAAGGAAGAACTCCTGAGTAAGGAACCGGTGGGTAGTGACTCATAGGGTCTTCCCCTGTAGCCTGAACTTGAATAGGGGATGGCGGAAAGCTGAGTAAGCGGATTAACGAAATCAGGAATTAACAAGTGCCCTAACCTCGGGAAAGCTACTTATATAGGGATTCTGCCTACAGGCCTCGTACGGGGAAGAAAAAAGAGAAGAAACTGAGTAAGGGGCAGAGGCTTTACCCTTAGAGTCCTTTGACTCGAATCACCTGCCTCTGTTGAATGAGCCGAGAGTAAGGGCCTTGGATAATGGATACCCAGTTCGCAAACTGAATAATACCTTTTGTTCGGAAAATGAGACGGGTCTGGGTCTTGAGGGATACCTCTGAACCTAACGAACCCTATTTGCTCGAATACAACTTTCGGCAAACTTCCTGGTTGTTTACAGTAATTCTCCTATAATAGCAGAAAGCTTTCCATGCCCTGTAATCCTATCTTTAAAACTGCCAAAACATGGTGTCGCTAAAGCAGTAACGAGAAGTTTTTTTTTTCACATCCGATACTAACGAAAAAAAATAAGTACAATTTTCCGTAGAATAGAACTCCTGATCATAGAGCACTGAACGCTACTACGCTTGCTCGATTTGACCCCAGAGGGTCTCAGGACGTATTAAGCTCAGTTCATGCTGTGTTTGCTCATAGGTAAGAGATGGGTATGTTTTTTTCCCAGTGCGCTCTTGCTATTGATCGGATTAACAATTTCGTATAATAATAAGAATGCGAAGAGGGGATTCGAGAACAGTAAGAAGAATAACTGCGGATTCTCTAGCTGCCAAACTACTATTCCTCGTCCATTTCATTGCCTTAATTTAATGGCATAAGCCTTATCCTTTTTGAGGAAGAAAAGGCAAATCGCTCAAGGTTCAAATAGAACCTACCTCGGAAAACTACTTTCGAAAACGATTACTGCAGATCGACATCGGAGGTGGCTGCTTTGGCAGCTTCCCTTAAGAAATCCCCCCTTTCCAGGCCAGGTTGAAAGCATCAACGAAGGAAAAAGCGCTGGAGAGGAAGCGGATCTGGTTGAATCAATATGGATTTATGGTTATTTCTTTCCTATGGATGTGGTTTTCTAATCATAGGACACACGATCAATTCAATACAATTAGGGTTCCTACTCCCTAAGGACATGAGATGAGCACCTACGGACATGAGGAAGAATCATTATAGGAACGAAATTCAGATTTTGTAGCCACCCTATCTATGGAGTTACTCTTCCGTAATTTCGCACTTCAGAAGGTGCATACGACCTTCCTTCCGTTCAGGATAAAGAAAAAAAGATGTGAGACCTTCGGAACGACAGGAGTTCTAATTCCTTTTCAGTTGGCGTTGGCAGCTTCTTGGCGCGATTTTACTGGTTTGCAAGCGGAGTTCCCGCGGGGGTATCCTTCGCTCAAAAAGAGGCTTTCTATAGGCCAACCCTTGATGTCTCCGGGCATCCTAGGGGGGTTTGAGGATGGTCCGTCGCTTAAGGACATAGATAGACTTCGTACGCATATACGTTGCTTGGGCGCGCGGTGCTGCTACCTTAGTTATCTTTGAGCCCGGTAAGGGAACACATCTACAAAAGGGGATTAAGGGTTGGATTTGGCCTTATAGGATCTTAGCATTCTTTCCTATTGTTATCCTCAAACAGTGGGAATGGCAGACTTGCCACAAGCTCGAGTGACTTCTTTCTATCCTCCTCTTTTAGGAGCTTTTCATAACCAGTTGCGCTCATTGCTAGTTCAAAGAGGTCATTTATTGTCATAACCTTTTTCCTTTTTCCGTAAGCCTAAAAACAAGTCAAGCTCTTGGTCTCTCTTGGTCTGCTGAGAGAATATAATGTTTCTGGTACGGGCAGGAAGCAGGTCAACTTCTAGGAATTCCATCCTGATTTTCGGCGGGTGCTGTGGCTAGTCGTGTAAGCGTTACGGGCCTTTTCCACATAAAAGGGGAAGGCGGTTGATTCAAAAACGATCTATCTCTTGCGCAAGTGATTCACCGAAGCGTCAGGAGAAAGGTTTGTTAATCCCAACT